AACCAGATTTGAACTGGTGACACGAGGATTTTCAGTCCTCTGCTCTACCAGCTGAGCTATCCCGACCATTCCTTACGCATCATCCTCATTTTAATAGAGGACTTGGGTCTATGTCAATTAAAAAGTCAATTAAAAAGATGAAAGGGGAATTGCAAAGTCTTATCCGGGCCTTGGTGAAATTTCTTGGATCTTCAAAAAAAAGGACTTTGTAAGTTTCAGTACAGTACGAGTAATAAAATGAATTATTAATTATTCAAATTTAACATTGGGATTCCTTTCTCAAAGATCTTCATTTGTACGTGTTTCATATAGATCACAAGGCTTGTGATAAGAAAAAACTTTTTGCTCAGATACGTTTGTAGAATTAGAATGAACGAGAAAGATAACGAATTTTGAACCGCTAACGAAATGAGAAGGTAGGATAAATAATTAACTTAGGGGATTAAATGGGCCTTTTTGGGGATAGAGGGACTTGAACCCTCACGATTTTTAAAGTCGACGGATTTTCCTCTTACTATAAATTTCATTGTTGCCGATATTGACATGTAGAATAGGACTCTATCTTTATTCTCGTCCGATTAATCAATTCTTCAAAAGATCTATCAGATTTTGATGGAGTAAATGATTTGATCAATAAATATTTGATTCTTTTTTCACCTTATAATTGATTCACAACAATTCTTTCATTTTTCATGAAAATGAAAAGAAATACGGATTTGGGTTGTCATTAATCATTTGAAGATAGTATTTCAGTACGTATACATATATACGTTTATTCTTCATTCTTTCTGGAGTGATTCCTTTACTAACGCACCGCAGCCAACTCCATTTGTTAGAACAGCTTCCATTGAGTCTCTGCACCTATCCTTTTTTATTATTGCCTTCTGAACCCTTGTTTGTTTTCAGAAAACCGGATTTGGCTCAGGATTGCCCATTTTTAATTCCAGGGTTTCTCTGAATTTGAAAGTTGTCACTTGGTAGGTTTCCATACCAAGGCTCAATTCAATTAAGTCCGTAGCGTCTACCAATTTCGCCATATCCCCCCCCTTTGTGATTAGAATCTCATTATGATATAATTTTCCTTTTTAGTTCATTTATATTATGATATTTATATTATGATTTAGTTTATTTCTATTATAATATGATGGAACTGTTGAATTCATTAGATATCGGTTCTCATATTCAAAACTGTTTTCTTTTCTTATATTTGGATTTCTTGTCTATCTTCTTTCATCTCTCTCGGAAACTCATATTTGGTCCAATTAGAAAAGATTCTATTATTTCTCTATCCACAAATCAATATAGAGAATATATTAATATATTAATATATATAATATCTAATAAGATTATAGAAATTAATAATATTATATATAAATGGATAGTATTATTACACCTATATTCTAATTCGACTTAATATGTATATTTTACATATATTTCCCTATTTCTATCGTTTTTAGCGTATAATTTTTAATACTTGAACGGTCGATTCTTTTGTTTTCGTCTTATCTGAGCTCTTATCTTTGCGAACTAAAAATAACTAAAAGGGAATATTATTATTATTCCTATAATAAATAATTTATTAGAATATTAATAGCCATAACGAATCTAATGGCTATAACTAATAATTCCTTTTTTTCTTAATTTTGAATAATTAAATTTAGAATCAAATTATTTCGAATATTAGAATTTTTTTAGAATGTAAATAATATAATTAATATGTAGTAATTAATATGTATTAATTCTATATTATTCTATATATTATAGAATAATAGAATAAGATTTTAATTAGTAGGTTATAGTAATTTAATTAGTAATTTAATTACTAGATTCTCTTTAACTTTAAAATTCTAAATGTCTAGAAGATTCAAATATTTAATGGAATAAATTAATGTAATAAAAATGGAATAAAATTAATAGTTTAGTTTATCATAGTAATAAACTATTTTAATATTAAAAAAAATAGAAAATCGAATTAGATTAGTAAAAGTAAAAAAAGAAAAGAGATTTGAATTTCAAATATCATTTCAATTAAAAAAGAATCTTACTATCTAATTAAGCTAATTAATATATTGATTATTTATAATCATATATTTGCTCTGATAAATAGATCAAAATTCTATATTGCTATATTAATATATTAATATATTAATTGGTATATTAATTGTTATGTTCTATAATATTCAAATATCCAATATTTATTTGAAATTGTATTATATAGTTTTTATAGTAATATAAATTATTCTATATTCATAATAATTGTGAAGAGTTAAGAATGAACAGTTATATAGTTAATAGCTAAGATTTAAGATTCCAGTAGTTTACTAAATTCCTATGTGTGTACAATTTATGTTATGCGAGCCCGCTTAGCTCAGAGGTTAGAGCATCGCATTTGTAATGCGAGGGTCATCGGTTCGACTCCGATAGCTGGCTTTTCTCAATAATGTTTGATCTTTATTTTTTACATAGTTGATAATATGAAATCAAAGAAATTGAAAAGGCTTCTTCCCCCTTTTCCCAAAGGGCACCGATCCATTATTTCATAAGAACTTCCAATTATTAAAAAAAATGGAGGAGTTTAATCTATGTAAACCAAATCAATCAAGAAAGGAACCCTTAAAATCAATTTTCTATTTTATATTAATTTTAATACGATATTATTAAATTTAATACGATATATTATATATAATATAGATAATATATTAAGTTAAGGCCGATATTGATATACAATGTATCTAATTATTCTTTCGAATTATTCTTTGTAATACAATACTAATCCTTCAATAAATAATAAATTTCGATTAATTTATTATTTTTAATTTAAATTCGATTTTTCATTTTTATATTTATCATTTAGTTTAGTTTAATTGCATTTAGGTTTATGCAACTTCATAAGGAGTCTTTATGTCGCGTTACAGAGGGCCTCGTTTCAAAAAAATACGTCGTCTGGGGGCTTTACCGGGCCTAACTAGTAAAAAGCCTAGAGCTGGAAGTGATCTTAGAAACCAATTACGCCCCGGTAAAAAATCTCAATATCGCATTCGTTTAGAAGAAAAACAAAAATTGCGCTTTCATTATGGTCTTACAGAACAACAATTACTTAAATATGTTCGTATAGCCGGAAAGGTAAAAGGGTCAACAGGTCAAGTTTTACTACAATTACTTGAAATGCGGTTGGATAACATCCTTTTTCGATTAGGTATGTCTTCAACTATTCCTCAAGCCCGGCAATTGGTTAACCATAGACATATTTTAGTTAATGGTCGTATAGTAGATATACCAAGTTATCGCTGCAAACCCCGAGATATTATTACAGTGAGAGATGAACAAAGATCTAAGTCTCTGGTTCAAAATTATCTTGATTCATCCTCCCGTGAGGAATTGCCAAAACATTTGACTCTTCACCCATTCCAATATAAAGGATCAGTCAATCAAATAATAGATAGTAAATGCGTCGGTTTGAAAATAAATGAATTGCTAGTTGTAGAATATTATTCTCGTCAGACTTAAACATAACTATTAAACATAACTAAAATAAGAAGGATTCGGACAATTTTGCTCTCCCTTTCACCTATATAAATAGACCCCCAGGAAGGCCTTTTATCCGGGGATTTTTTCCCACTCATGTCTCGTAGATTCATGTCTCATAGATTGATAGGGAGATTTTCATTCCTTGTCCATGTCCATTCTTTCCAGTATAATCCATACCACAGAAATTAGGATTAGGAATAGAGTAAAGAAGCCTATCAAAGCAAGGTCTAACTCTTGGAATAATGGTGTCCATTGTTATTTACTATATTGCGATCAATAACATTGGTGAAGGGTACGGAAAGAGAGGGATTCGAACCCTCGGTAAACAAAAGCCTACATAGCAGTTCCAATGCTACGCCTTCAACCACTCGGCCATCTCTCCTACACAATGATTATGGTTCATAAACCGAATGAATAGTGATTCATATTAGGTTTTTGGATAGGCGCGTACACTCTATTTTAACTCTAAAAAAAGAGAAAAACGTTGCCAAACCCTTATTCCTTATTCGAGGCTGGGGATAAAGATAATTTTGTGAGACAAAATGTTTAAAACCATAAATATAAGGTATCTATTCATGTTTACAAAGAAGGCACTCCCGACTTTATTTTCGAATATTTATACCGAATTAAATCCATGAATTGGAACGACTCCACCGATTGATCCATTTTTTTTTTTATTTTTTAGACTCTGTTTAATGGCTACCCTTAGATCTTAATGGCTGCCTTTAGATCATGATTCTATTTAGTTTAGACTATTATTCTATTTTCATAAAAATTATAAAATGACTTTCCTATTTTAGATCTTTCAACAATAACCCCTTCCCCTTACTCCAACTTCTTACCCCATAGATTTATTCCAAATTCATGAAATGCCCCGGGAATTTTTATATTGGATTGTATAGCGTATGCCCGTTATATACACAACACAAAACGGGCGGTTATTCTATTTTCATCTATCATAGAACGATTATTCGATTCTTTTTCCTCTTTGAATCAAAATTCAATCAAAACTTTTCGAATTATCCTACAGATTAGGATAAATTCGTTGATTTTTCAACTTTGATGAAATCGGAATAGTTTCCTATATTCTTCGACTACTATGATTTCAATTTAATTTCTATTTGGATGAAATCCAATCGGCTTCAAATATTTCTTAGTTTTTTTATTGAATCCTGTCAAAAAGAAACAATTTGAGTAGAAATTGAATTTTACTGAGCGTGTTTTTATGTTATTTCGTATTGTAAATTTCCGTTGTTTGTGGGATTTTTTTCTCACGAAAGGGAATTAAAAGAAATTATATAATGAATTTCTGCCTATGTCTAGATCTCGAATAAATGGAAATTTTATTGATAAGACCTTTTCAATTGTAGCCAATATCTTATTACGAATAATTCCGACAACTTCGGGCGAGAAAGAGGCATTCGCCTATTACAGAGATGGTGTGATTTGATTATCGTATTTTTTTATTTATTTTCGATTTTTCTTTATTTTCTAATTTCATTTTATTTTAATTTAGTAATTTATTAGAATTTAGTTATTTATTTTATTTCTGTTTCTGTTTTTTACCACCTTAATCTTCTTAGGAGAAAAACACATTATTATTATATTCTTCGATTGGGATAGAAAGAAAAATATTATTGAAATAAATCTACGCTTGTTGAAGGTGAAGTTTGTAAATAAAACAAGCCCCTCTGTCGTGTATCCCCGATTAATGCAACCTCAAATGCTTCAATTGTCGATTCTAGAGTATTGAGCGAAAGGTTACACCTATGGGTGGGTTAGGTCAAACTTACTCCCTTAGTACTAATAGGAGGCATAGAGGAAGAGGTACTACTCCTAGGAATCAACAACACGAAAACTTTGTTATAAATTACCCCTTCCTTATCAGGGTCGGGACTTAAGAAGAATGGTTGGGACAACAAACATCCATCTCGTTCGGGTTTTGGATACCCGTATAACCATCGAAGACTGTTGAAGTGACTTATTCCTGAAAATTAAGATGCGTTTAAGACAAAAAAAATTGCTGGAGTCACCCTTTTTTTATCTAGTACCAACATACTAGATGTTAAGGAAAGATCTTTTACAAGAAGGTTGGCTAGAGATTTTTTGTAAAAACACCAGCCCGCTCAAGTTTATAATGAGAATATTGAAATCTTTTTTGATTCCATGTATTATTCTGATTATGTACATAAAGGAGGAGCCGTATGAGGTGAGAATCTCATGTACGGTTCTGAAACGGAGATTCTTTAAATCGAATGACGACCGTAACGGATGTCCGCTCAATCCGAAGGAAATTATGCAGAAGCTTTACAGAATTATTATGAAGCTATGCGACTAGAAATTGATCCCTATGATCGAAGTTATATACTCTATAACATAGGCCTTATCCACACAAGAAACGGAGAACATACGAAAGCTTTGGAATATTATTTTCGTGCACTAGAGCGAAACCCATTCTTACCACAAGCTTTTAATAATATGGCCGTGATCTGTCATTACGTGCGACTATCTCTACTATAGAAATAAAAAGGAAAAAAGATCAAATCTGTTAATAAATATAAGAAAAAAAAAAATAGGCTTTCTACATATGGATCGTCCAAAACAACGATTTTTATCAGCTGTAGCAAAGAAATAAACTTCATAAAATTTGAGATTTTGAAATATGAATATGAAGAAATAGGTATGCCTAAATAATTCTATGGATAAAGGATCTAATTGATAGAGTAAGCGCCGTAAAGATCAATTCGCGAGGTTTTGGGCCGATACAATTACAATAAGGACTGCTTATTTATGTCATGATATGAGATAAAAGTTAGGAATCAACTTATGTAATAGAGTTGATCCCCTAAGGTATTGAGCAGCGGTGTAGCATCAGATCCCAAAGACAGTAAGACTTTTCCTTCTTATAAAGTAAAGTCTTTTTCACGGATTCTATAGAAATTCATATATGAAACCGAGATAGTTACCTTTTTAGAAAACTCTAATAATAGTGGAAATGCCTCTTCGCTTTATGAAGGTGGGAAAAAAGATAAAACTGATTAAATTAGTAAGTAAAATTCAAGTTTGAAACTTAGAACCATAACCTCTTTTTCTTTTGGTTAACTCGAGAGAAAAAAATGGGATAGATCCATGAGAAATCTCATTCAATTAGATAGGGTAGATTAGAAAAAGGGACACCAAAAGAACTTGACTGCTGAGCCGTATGAGGTTGGAAACTCTCAAGTACGGTTCTAAGGGAAGGAATTTACCCACCTATTCCGACCGGGGAGAACAGGCCATTCGAGAAGGAGATTCTGAAATTGCGGAAGCTTGGTTCGATCAAGCTGCCGAATATTGGAAACAAGCTCTAGCGCTTACTCCTGGTAATTATATTGAAGCGCAGAATTGGTTGAAGATCACAAGGCGTTTCGAATAAGAATATTTTTTTAGTAATTACTATAAATATTAAATAATATTTTATTAATTACTATAATATTAAAGAATATTATTTCATATTATTTAATTTAAGTTTAGAATTTTTATATTTCTTATAATCATATATTTGTTATAATTAATTGTTTGCTGTATCTATCAGTCAAATAAAATGGATCCTTTCTCTGGGAAAAACCCAATCACAAACTCTCATTATATCCCTTCTAAAATTAAAATCGTTCTATTTCATCTGGTATTTCGTAGGGATAAACAATATACAGATAAAATAAAAGATATATTTCTTTTCGTCTATTAAAACTAATAAAAGAAAACTTCGAATGACTAAAATAGAAATACTAGGGTGTCTCTTAGTAATGACTAATGACTGTTCACGAGGTTTGGAATAGAGTATATAGTAATATGTTCTACGTAAGACGTAAAGTAGCTCTCTTTAGGAACTTCAAATTAAGATATGAATAGACTAGGTTACCGAAAAATAAATTGGCATCAATTCAAAACCCAGAATAAGGTTTTATAAAATTTAAAAAGGGTCCGTTAAGC